GACGATTTCACTATATTTCTTACCGGGAACAGGGCCTATCACAAGAATATTTTTTTTATCGGGACGATAACTCTGAAAAGAAAGATTTCCTATCTTTTCTTTCAACTCAGGAGAAATACGGTCGGGCGGCGCTAATTCGAATCCCTCGGGCAAAATAAGAACAACACCCACATTTAACCCTCCCTTTTTCCCATTACCAAGAACTTGTTTCAGTTGCATATCATAAGGAATTCGAAGAACTGCTTCAAATACAGTATCGGGAAGCACAGCTTGGGGAACTTCAATATCCACGGGCTTATTAGCTAAATGGCAATTGGCACATACAATTCGTCCGGTTGCTTCTCGTGGGTTTTCATAACCCTGCTGCGCAAAAATGGGATATGCATTTGAAATAGATGTCCGAGTTATTACGTATATCATGATCGATACAGAAATCGATCGAATCATCTGTTCCTTTACCCAAGAAAAAGTATTTCTATTTTCCATATCCAATCGCAGATCCCAGAATTTCTACAATAAATTAGATAGGTAGCTAAGCTAATCTAGTTCCCTATACACGAGTCTGTTGTCATTCTACTGCAACAGTTGTACTGGAATGATGAATACCTTGAGCAGGTAGAAATAGAAAGAATTTTGCTAAAATGGAAAAGGGCTTTCTTTCTAAAGGAAGAAAGATGCTAATTTGATTAATATCAGGAAATCGAATGAGTTTATGCTTCACTAATTGAATGATAAATGACTACAAGCGAAGGAGATAGACGGTTTAAAGAAAAAAAGATCCAAAATTTAAAACATGTATCTAGAATCACTGGAAAACTACAAACAAAAATAGTGAAAATTAGCTCATTAGGAGCCCATCCAAGATCGTTGTAGACCCAACGAATTAGTAGTTCCCAACCGCGGGTGGAGTGAAATCCAACAAAAAAATCAGTAACTAAAAGAATCAAAAAAGCTTTTATTGAGTCATTTAAGTTATAGAAGAATTCCTGAACCCAAGAATTCAAAATGACAAGTTCCTCTTTACCCAGAAAAAAAGAACCACTTAGAATAGCCAAACAGATTATATTTGTCGAGAAATGCAAAATGATATGGAGATGATCCTCATTATCTATTTTGACCAATTGTATTATTTCCTTGTGTATTCCTATAGGAGGTTTTTGTACATGTGTCTTCGGTTTCTCTTTTATCATTTCGTCCAAGAGAAAAAGTTCTTCTAATTCTATGAATCTTTCTAGAACCTTTTTCTCCTGAATATCAGTTAAGAGAGTTTCAGATTGCCTGGTATTCCACCAATTCTTAATCCAAAGTTCCAGACATTTGTTAAAAGAGAAAGAGACTCCCCAGGGCAAAAGTACGATAAATACAAGATATAGGAAAGAAGGCAATGCTTTCTTTTTTTTCATTTTTGATCTGTAAATTGAGTTGTTAATGAATCTGCTTCATTCGCTGACTCTATTTCATTCGCTGACTCTATATGATATTTCTTTTTATTTGAAGCAAAAATTCTATAACAAGGTTTGAGACCTTGTATCTATTCCTCTTTTTTGTATACTAGTGGAATTTCATTGCATTGGGTTCTTTCTTAGATCTAGATGGAGTGGAATAGAGAAATAGAATAAAAAAAAAGCCCTTTCGGATGAAAATGGAAGAATATTATGCCATATATCTCACTTGGACAAAACAAATTAGAAGCAATTTTCTCTTATCCTCGTTTGTTCCTTTCTTTAGATAAATACTCAAAAATCTCCTTACAATAACGAATCCAATTCATTCAATTCATTTCAAAAAAATTAAATCGGTATTCAAAATACTTCAATTGGTACGCGCAAGAAATAGGCCAATTCGGCAGCTTTTTGTTCAATTTCTCATGGAGTAAAAAACTTCTCATCAGTACGAGTCAAGGGAATGACCCCCTGGCCCCGGATTTCCATATAAAGGATACGACGAGGATAAAGACCCTCTTTAACCTGAATTCTAATTGATTGGATATCCTGCATAAGGAATCGAAGGAAGACGCGACGTTTTATTCCAGGGAATCCCCAACGAAAAATGCACACTATTCCCTCTTTTCTATCGAATCGGTCATAACCACTGCCTACATTCCACAAAATAGTGCACCACAAGTAGGAGCTAATGAATAGGCCCGCGATTCCGTAGAAAGACATCACGACCCCCTGTGGAAAAAAAAGAATTTGTTGAGATGGAAGTACAGATATCATATTCTTACCAAGATAACTGGAAGCCCCAACCGATAAAAATCCTAGTGAACCTAGAAAAAGAATACAGGCCCAGAAAAAATTACCTCTTTTTCGAGAACCTTTTAGAAGTTCTATCCATATGTGTTCTGATCGCCAATTCATATTAGATATACTAAATCCAGCAGCGGTCGATTGAAATTGAGAGAATAAGCTAAATGATTTTGACTTTACTTTTTTTGATTCTGAAATCGCCTTCAGTAACTAGTACTCCTGTGAAATAATTGGTTAGATACATTGACTTTCTATTCAAAAAATATCTGTTGATCCACTTAAAATAAAACTCGCTATACCCGGCTCCGCATATGCATGCATTTATGCTCGTAGCCTATACCCGCATCCATAGCCGTTTTTCATTTTTCATTTGTGTGTAGAAAGAGCCACATACCCTACCATATTATATTACTTACACTAAAAAATATCTGTATTATGATCCTGCGTGGAAATACATTGAGAAAATTCGGCCCCATTGGTTCTAGACAATCTTATTTTTCTGCACATAAAGAAATAAAGAAGCCATTGCAATTGCCGGAAATACTAAGCCTACTAAAGGCACGAAAATAGAAGGTAAGTTAAAATCCGTCATAGAATAGGTGTCTCAATTCAAATTTACTATTTCTATCTATTCGAAAAATATCTTAAGATTCTTATAATATAATTAAGTATATCTATTATAAGGAATATTGACTATTGTATTTTTTAGTTTGCAAAATAAAGATTTTTTATAGAATACTATGGAATACTTTAGTATTCTATAAAAAAAAATGAATGGAATGGATAATAAGAAAATTGCAAAAAAGGAGATTAAAAAGATTTGATTTTTCTTTTCCCGTCCTCATGGCCTTTCTATCCTTCTAATCGAACTTGAAATTGGATTCAAAAGAAAGCGATTGTGAAAATGAAATACCTCTTTCAGAATACCCTTTTAAATTTTAAAAGGTCTCAGTACGACTTTTAGTCGAATGCGCCCATTTCGAATCCTAAATCAGTTTCGTCTACCTACTTCCACATGCAATACTTCTTCAACCACTCTCGGACCCCCACAAACGCAAGATGCGCGTCAGGTTTTGAAATAAGGATATCCCCCAACCCCAGTATACCGAAACTCGCTCTTATCCTATCCCACCGGTTGTAAGGATTCATACATAGGGCTTTTTAGTTGATTGATAGTGCCGTAAAGTTGAAGCTTTTTTATACTTTTTTATTAAGCTGTAATTTCCTTCCTGCATACGTGCTCCTCTATCCTCTAGAAGCTCATACAATAATGCGCGGTAAAGGCGGAAAAATAGCATACTCAATCAAAATCAAAGGGCAAATTCTCTTACCTACTACAGATCTCATACTACCCCCTTAGACTTTTTAAGGCGATATACCACCCAAAGGGTATGAAAATGCCGGGTGGAGTTAGCTTTTCGACGAAAACCCGTCCCGTGCAGCGAAGTCCTGTTAGTAAGACCCCGCGCAAGACACAAGAATGGATTATAGAAGAATATTATTCCGAATACTCCTCCGGACGCGTATAGTAGCATTGCGATTCCTAATCTTTTTTCATTGATTCTTTCCCAATAAATAAAGACTTTTTCTGTAAATACTGCGTATTTGATTCCATTATCATATGATAATACTATATTTGTATTTATTTATTGTATTATACCTTTATATATTCTAAATATATAGAATAGAGGAATCTCGATTTGTCAAGTCTCATGATCGTATCAAGATCTATTTTTATTCGGCTCAATCTTAAAAAAAAGATTGAGCCGAGTTTAATTGCAATCAATTAGAAGAATAAAGAGGAATTACTGCATTTCGTAACTGCTTTTTTCTCTTTCTATTTCGCTTCTTTTTTATTTAGACCTTCTTTATATCTAGTTTTATCTACTTATCTAGTTTATCTACCGGCTCGAACTCGAATTTGATCGCCTTCCATATTTCACAAGCTGCGGCTAGTTCAGGACTCCATTTGCAAGCTGCTCGGATAATTTCATTACCTTCACGAGCAAGATCGCGCCCTTCGTTACGAGCTTGTACACAAGCTTCTAAAGCCACCCGATTAGCTACTGCACCAGGTGCATTTCCCCAAGGATGTCCTAAAGTTCCTCCACCAAATTGTAATACGGAATCATCTCCAAAGATTTCGGTCAGAGCTGGCATATGCCAAACATGAATACCCCCTGAAGCCACCGGTATAACACCTGGCATAGATACCCAGTCCTGAGTGAAAAAGATACCGCGAGCACGATCTTTTTCAATAAAATCATCGCGCAATAAATCAACAAAACCTAAAGTCATTTCGCGTTCCCCTTCTAACTTACCTACTACTGTACCGGCGTGGATATGATCTCCCCCAGACATACGCAATGCTTTAGCTAATACACGAAAATGCATACCATGATTTTTCTGTCTATCAATAACTGCATGCATTGCCCGGTGAATGTGAAGAAGTAGGCCATTGTCGCGGCAATAATGAGCCAAAGTAGTATTTGCGGTGAATCCCCCAGTTAAGTAGTCATGCATTACAATAGGAACCCCTAATTCCCTCGCAAATATAGCTCTCTTCATCATTTCTTCGCATGTACCTGCAGTCGCATTCAAGTAATGCCCCTTGATTTCACCGGTTTCGGCCTGTGATTTATAAATTGCTTCGGCACAAAAGACAAAACGGTCCCTCCAGCGCATAAATGGTTGTGAGTTTACGTTTTCATCATCTTTGGTAAAATCAAGTCCACCGCGTAGACACTCATAACACGCTCTACCGTAATTTTTTGCGGATAATCCCAATTTTGGTTTAATAGTACATCCCAATAAAGGACGGCCGTACTTGTTCAACTTATCCCTTTCAACTTGGATACCATGAGGCGGACCTTGGAAAGTTTTTGAATAAGTAGGGGGAATTCGCAGATCCTCCAGACGTAGAGCGCGTAGGGCTTTGAAACCAAATACGTTACCCACAATGGAAGTAAACATGTTAGTAACAGAACCCTCTTCAAATAGGTCTAATGGATAAGCTACATAAGCGATATATTGATTTTCCTCCCCAACAACGGGCTCAATGTGATAGCATCGCCCTTTGTAACGATCAAGACTGGTAAGTCCATCAGTCCAAACAGTTGTCCATGTACCAGTAGAAGATTCGGCAGCTACTGCAGCCCCTGCTTCTTCGGGCGGAACCCCGGGCTGAGGAGTTACTCGGAATGCTGCCAAGATATCAGTATCCTTGGTTTCATACTCCGGGGTGTAATAAGTCAATTTATAATCCTTAACACCAGCTTTAAATCCAACACTTGCTTTAGTTTCTGTTTGTGGTGACATAAGTCCCTCCCTACAACTCATGAATTAAGAATTCTCACAACGACAGGGTCTACTCGATATGGATTAGGCGTAAATGAAACCTTTGCAAAAATCTTTTAAAACAAAAAGGGTATTCAATTAATATCAACTCATTAAAGAAAATGGAGGGCATGCTTAAGTTAATGAATATGTTTCATTCATATATAAGGCGTACACCCTGTGTATGTTCTATCCTATAGGAATTCTACTATAGGAATTCGATAGGAATTGAGTTGTTGTTATGGTAAGTTAACATGGTTCGTTATTAAACCATGGATTTGATTCACCAAATCCATCATTATTGTATACTCTTTGATAGATATAGCGCAACCCAAATCAATCCCTAATCCTTATTTTACAAGTTCTTAATAGGCCCCTTTCTTATTTTGAATGTAAATACCTAAATACTAAGAAAATTCTCTGTTGACAGCAATCTATGCTTCACAGTAGTATATATTTTGTATATCGAAGTCCTAGATAGGAAAGTAGAGTAGGGACAGATCCTCCACAAAAGGCGAAATGTATATGAAAAAAAAGATTGATTGAACTTTCCAACGGACTCATTCCATGAGTAAACGATTGAATGGGATTCGCTTGGGCAACGAAATCAAGTCCTCGTCCCCCTTTCTCTCTTATTAAATTAACTAATTCATTTCCTTTTGACTTTTGGATTTTTGGCTATTTTTTTGGATTTGATTTGGCATTATTCAACAAGAAAAAATTCGACAAATTCCTTTTTTTTTTGAAAATTATGTGATAATTATGAGAACCAATCCTACTACTTCTCGTCCCGGGGTTTCCACAATTGAAGAAAAAAGCACAGGGCGTATCGATCAAATTATTGGACCCGTGCTGGATATCACTTTTCCCCCGGGCAAGTTACCTTATATTTATAACGCTTTGGTAGTCAAGAGTAGAGACACTGCCGGTAAGCAAATTAATGTGACTTGTGAGGTACAACAATTATTAGGAAATAATCGAGTTAGAGCTGTAGCTATGAGTGCTACAGACGGGTTGATGAGAGGATTGGAAGTGATTGACACGGGAGCTCCTCTCAGTGTTCCAGTCGGTGGAGCTACTCTCGGACGAATTTTCAACGTTCTTGGGGAACCTATTGACAATTTGGGTCCTGTAGATATTGATGCAACATTCCCTATTCATAGATCTGCGCCTGCCTTTATCGAGCTAGATACGAAATTATCCATCTTTGAAACAGGTATTAAGGTGGTCGATCTTTTAGCTCCTTATCGACGTGGAGGAAAAATAGGACTATTTGGGGGGGCTGGAGTAGGTAAAACAGTACTCATCATGGAATTAATCAACAACATTGCTAAAGCTCATGGAGGCGTATCCGTATTTGGCGGAGTAGGGGAACGGACTCGTGAAGGAAATGATCTTTATATGGAAATGAAGGAATCCGGAGTAATTAATGAAAAAAATTTTGAGGAATCAAAGGTAGCTCTAGTCTATGGTCAAATGAATGAACCGCCGGGAGCTCGTATGAGAGTTGGTTTAACTGCCCTAACTATGGCAGAATATTTCCGAGATGTTAATAAGCAAGACGTGCTTCTATTCATCGATAATATCTTTCGTTTTGTTCAAGCAGGATCGGAGGTATCCGCCTTATTAGGGAGAATGCCCTCCGCAGTGGGTTATCAACCTACTCTTAGTACAGAAATGGGTTCTTTGCAAGAAAGAATTGCTTCTACAAAAAAGGGATCCATAACTTCGATCCAAGCAGTTTATGTACCTGCGGACGATTTGACCGACCCTGCTCCTGCCACAACATTTGCACATTTGGATGCTACTACCGTACTTTCCAGAGGATTAGCTTCCAAGGGTATTTATCCAGCAGTAGATCCTTTAGATTCAACCTCAACTATGTTACAGCCTCGGATCGTTGGCAACGAACATTATGAAACTGCGCAAAGAGTTAAGGAAACTTTACAACGTTACAAAGAACTTCAGGACATTATCGCAATTCTTGGGTTGGATGAATTATCAGAGGAGGATCGTTTAACTGTAGCAAGAGCACGAAAAATTGAACGTTTCTTATCACAACCGTTCTTTGTGGCAGAAGTTTTTACCGGTTCTGCAGGAAAGTATGTTGGTCTTGCAGAAACAATTAGGGGATTTCAACTAATCCTTTCCGGAGAATTAGACGGCCTACCCGAACAAGCTTTTTATTTGGTGGGTAACATCGATGAAGCTAGCACGAAAGCTATAAACTTAGAAGAGGAGAACAAATTGAAGAAATGAAATTAAATCTTTATGTACTAACTCCTAAGCGAATTATTTGGGATTGTGAAGTGAAAGAAATCATTTTATCTACTAATAGTGGCCAAATTGGCGTATTACCAAACCACGCCCCCATTAACACAGCTGTAGATATGGGTCCTTTGAGAATACGCCTCCTCAACGACCAATGGTTAACGGCGGTTCTGTGGAGCGGTTTTGCGAGAATAGTTAATAATGAGATCATCATTTTAGGAAATGATGCGGAACTGGGTAGTGACATTGATCCGGAAGAAGCTCAACAGGCACTTGAAATAGCCGAAGCTAACTTGAGTAGAGCTGAGGGTACGAAAGAGTTGGTTGAAGCGAAGCTAGCTCTCAGACGAGCTAGGATACGAGTCGAGGCTATCAATTGGATTCCCCCATCCAATTGAATACAATCCAATGGTTTAGTTGATACAAAGAAAAAGGGAAGAGGGGTAGAAAAAGTTATTAGATAGCGAAGCGAAGTAAGTCCAATGCTATCTAGTAATTTTTCTACCTACCTACCTACTATTGGATTTGAACCAATGACTCCCGCCGTATGAAAGCAATACTCTAACCACTGAGTTAAGTAGGCAATTTATCACCACAAAGGAAGACCCATTACTTCGATCGATTATAGATCGAATCCTTTTTATAAGCAATACTGCTCCGTTATTGGTATGTTATATAGTAAACAGATCAAAGGGATATCCTCTGGCATTAGAGAATATTCATCTTGACAAGAAATTATCTATATGTTAAGATATCTCTGACAAGGGCTATAGCTCAGTTCGGTAGAGCAACTCGCTTACACGTGCGCCAATGCTTTTCAAGGGAGCTTATTATGCAATGAACATAATTGATCTTATTGCAAAATCAATGTCTTACTTCATGGATTCGAGAGAATAGGAGAACAGTAGCCTGACAAACAGTCGGTTCAGTCCGATTCAGGTGCCAATTCAGGTGCCTAATCAAATAGAACCCTTATTGATTTGCTAGTTGATAAGGTAAATATCTAGCCCACTAAATGCTAGGCGTAATGAGGATAAGGGCCTCCAAAAAAATTCTTTTCGTTCTATGAACTTTAAGGTGTATGAAGTCTCATAGTCAACTCTTGCAGCGGAACGATAGAGACTCCATTTCACTTAGGTTGATTTAATTTAGGCCGGAGGCAGACCTAAGTCAAGGTAATCCTCCTTTGAAACACTTTGGTATTGCTCCTAGATAGATCATAATACAAATAATCAATCAGAGCACAGGGAGCCATCTCATTATCTTTCCGTAAAGAAAAACTATGGTGGACTAACTGATCTTTACATCAGTTGATGAAAGAGCCCAATGCAAAAAAATGCATGTTGGGTCTTTGAAACAGTTCGAATCATTTCGATAATAATCCGTTTGATCTGTTTTACCGAGAAGGTCTACGGTTCGAATCCGTATAGCCCTAATATGTCCTTTTTTTAGATTTTAGGATAGAGATCCTATGTTTCCTTTAGTATAGTTTTCATTTCCTCATTAGTACTTGTTTATAGACTGGACGGTCGCTTGCGCCATAGAATAGAGATAAAAGCATTACCACAGGCTCATTCATCGAAAATCTTAGAGACAGGAAAAGAAAAACGAATTTCTATCAAATCAATAGAAGGAAGGATCCCTTACCTGATTTGAATTCCATCCTCCTTCAAATAGGATATGCTCTAAGTCCCTAGACTTCCCTATAATAACTGCAATGATTTTCTCCATCTTGCGAATTCCTACTTTGTTTGAAGTATATTACTTTGCTTATATATACATTATCTAAATCGATCTACTTTAAATAAAATAGAAAAATCGAAATAAAATCCAAAAATAAAGAAAGAGTAAATAAGAAAACAGAATATTCTGTCTCATAGTTCTGAAATAGAGTTCTTTATTTTTATAGTATTACTCCTCATTAGGCTGCATACATTAGTCATCCTATCTTAATTAGGTTCTAATTTCTAATTCTAAATAGAATGGAAATCAAAAAGAAAGGGAGTCGGGATTCCATTGGATGAATCTTTAAAGAAGACAGGGCACAGAGGAAACAAAGGCTAAACTAAGTGCTTTGGTTTGAGCAAAACGGATTCTTGTTTCACCGAGGAAAAGAGAGAAGTTCTGGATAAATTGACAACGCT